TTTTTTATTCTTCAATAACATAGATTCTAGAATACTTTTTTCTTTTGATTTAATATATAATGGCTAATGAAATAACCCACTACAAAATCCAAAGAGTTAAAACAAAAAGTAAAATAGAGTATCAGATACTTTTTACCAGTCTCACAAAGTATTCGTGTGATTCGGAATCAGTGCATTTAAATAATTTTTTTCTGTCTATATCATTCTATCTTTATTAGTATTCTCTATAATGATTGATCAATCAATAACTTTCAATTGATATTTTTTATTTCATTTCGAATATATCTGGAAAAATGAAACTTTAGGTAAGTGTTTTATCACTATATGTAGTAAAAAACATATCTCATTTAGCTTTTTCATGCTTACTATAACTAGTTATTTCGGTTTTCTACTGGCTGCTTCAACTATAACTTCAGCTCTATTGATTGGTTTGAGTAAAATACGGCTTATTTAAAATTAATTGAATGAACAAGCGATTAATAAAAATAAAAATTTATGTAAGATTCCAAGTATTCTATGATTTATTTTCGTGTTAATTGTCAATTTTTGATCATTGAGATTAACCGATAATTCATATTAATATTTAGAAAAGAATCTTACCTCTTTTTTTATCTACTCAAAGAAATCGAAATGATTGAAGTTTCTCTATTTGGAATCGTGTTAGGTCTAATTCCTATTACTTTGGCAGGATTATTTGTAACTGCATATTTACAATACAGACGTGGTGATCAGTTGGATCTTTGACTAAATCAAATTTATTTTTTTTTATTGATCTTCTGTAGGAAAGAGGTCAAATGCAGGTTCTAATTCAACTTTCTTAAGTTATTTTTTTGTTATTTAATATAATAATGAAAAAAAAAAAGAAAAATCACGCTCTGTAGGATTTGAACCTACGACATCGGGTTTTGGAGACCCGCGTTCTACCGAACTGAACTAAGAGCGCTTTTTATGACCGAAGATACAACTGTAAAGAAAGGGCTTTCCTTTTGTACCCTGAAAAAAAAATATCTTGCGTGTTTATAGTATGATAAAAATAAAAAATTATGTACATTTAAAAATGAATTAAATATATGAATTAAACCCTTGTTACTGCCCATAGGAGAAGTAATAGGTAGGGATGACAGGATTTGAACCCGTGACATTTTGTACCCAAAACAAACGCGCTACCAAGCTGCGCTACATCCCTTTTTCAATTATTGTATAATGTTATTGTACAAAAGCTCTATCTTGTTTTCCAGATCCTTATTTTCTTCTTTATCCATTAAAAAATAAAATTTCTTGTCATTTCTTCTTTTTAGTCTTATATAAATATAATATATACATTGTAAATTTCAAAAAAGAAGAATTTTTTATTTTTATTCCAAATGAAGAAAAAATATTTCATCTTTTTTTAAGGATAAAAATCTTAGTTATTGGCTCATTGTATACATATATATTTAGGGTTTTTGCATAAAAATACAAGTAATTCTTAATTATAGCATAAATTTAAATACAGCATAAATACAGTATACCGTCGTATATGTATTAAAATAAAGAAATAAAGAAGGAGGATTTTCAATGCGAGATATAAAAACATATCTCTCTGTCGCACCGGTTCTAACTACTCTATGGTTTGGATCTTTAGCAGGTTTATTGATAGAAATTAATCGTTTATTCCCAGATGCCTTAGCATTTCCCTTTTTTTAATTCTAGTTATTGATATCCGAGGAAATAAAAAAGTTAGAGATACAAAAAATTGTGACTAATTTATCCTCTCACGCATTCTTTTTTTCAGTTATTTAATATAGGAAGAAAAAAATAATAAAAAAAAATGTATTGATCCTAAGCATCGTATTAAGTTAATCTATTTTTGTCTAGGAGAGTCCTTGCAAAAAAATAGAATAGAAGATAAAATACTTAAATAAAATACTAATATTAGGATAAGAATAATGGATAGTTAGAAAAATGGAATTATTACATTATAACGAAAGTTTTCGTTATAATGTAATTTTGAGTTAATAGTAATTTCCATTTATTTTTTAATTTTATATTCCTTTCTTCTAGAAGAGTTGAGTTAATCCAAAATCCAAAGAAAGGGGGTTCATGGCGAAGGGTAAAGAAATTAGAGGACGAGTGCTTTTAGAATGTACTAGTTGTGTTCGAAACGGTGACAATAAGGAATCACGCGGTGTTTCTAGATATATTACTCAAAAAAATCGACATAATACACCCAATCGATTAGAATTGAAAAAATATTGTCGTTATTGTTATAAATATACAATTCATGGGGAAATAAAGAAATAGATTGAACAAAATTAGTAAGTAATCCAATAAAAAAATAATAACATATATATATGAATATGAAAAACAACATGTATATGTATATAGTATACTCACATGTATATAATATGCATACAAAAAACATAAATGACATACAAATAAAAATAAAATCCTATTTCCAAATGCTATTTCCTTGCATGGGAAATAAATAAAGAAATAAGATTTTATAAATAAGGAATAAACCATGGATAAATCCAAGCAACCTTTTCATAAATCTAAGCGATCTTTTCGTAGGCGTTTGCCCCCAATTGGATCGGGGGATCGAATCGATTATAGAAACATGAGTTTAATTAGTAAATTTATTAGTGAACAAGGAAAAATTTTATCTAGACGAGTAAATAGACTGACCTTGAAACAACAACGATTAATTACTATTGCTATAAAACAAGCTCGTATTTTATCTTTGTTACCCTTTCTTAATAATGAGAAACAATTTGAGAGAACAGAGTCCATTCCTAGAAATACAGGTGTTAGAACCAGAAATAGATAGGTATACTATATTTTTAAATTTATTTAAAGCATCAATCTAATGTTGATTTTAGATTAAAGTTTTGTTCGAAAAAGAAGTGTAGAATCCAAAATGGATTGTTGTGTTCTAAGGAAAAAAAGGAAGAGAAAGAAATTAATTTTTGAGAAAAAAAAAAATAAATTTATTTTTAAAACATGTTCACTTTATATTTATTTATATTAATTCTTATTTTGGCTTAGTTTATTTTTATTAGATTTTCCCGGAGTTAATTCTCCGGGGAATTTTTTTTTCAATTATTTCTGTATATTACTTTAGAATTTTTTTTATTTCATGATCTTAATTTATTAGAAATACTAAAAAGACAATTTTTATTTAATATAGCTATTTGTGCAAGTATTTTACGATTAATAAGTAATTGCCCCTTATATAAATCATTTATTAATTTACTATAATTATAGACTAATTCATTCTCACGAATTACAGCATTTATCCGAGTGATCCATAAACTACGAAAATCTCTCTTTTTCCTTCCTCTATCTCGATGAGCGTAAAACTGGGCTTTCAGTTTTTGTTGAGTAATAGTTCGAGTAAGTCTTGAATGAGCCCCTCGAAAGGTTGATGCAAATAAACGGATTTTTGTTCGACGTCTCCGAGCTATATATCCTCGTTTAACTCTGGTCATTGAATCAAATTAAACTTTGATGAATAACTAATAGATTTCGGTTCTTTCAGTCATTCTTTTCCCTTCTTTCAGTTTATTAATAGCAAAACGGATTATTCCAATATATAAAATATAAATTCCAATGGCTTTTGCTGTTATAACCTTCCTAACCACGATTTTATATCTCAGGTATTTCAGCATTTCACTACGAAAAAGGAGATCCTAAACAAAAAAATATATAAAATAAATAGTGGGTTCCTTCGTTTCTATGGTTCCTTTTTAAACGGTGAGGTCCTCTCTATACACCGGAGCCTCTTTCTTCATTTAATCAATGTTATTGGTAATTTGTACAGTTCACACTCTTTGGCTCTACCCATAAATTATATAATAATAGGTCTTTTCACAATAAGAGCTATCCATACAGTGACGGCATTTAATTTTGAAAGTTGGCTAGGTAGCTGACCCTGTTAGTCCGTTATTTCAAGAATAGGAGCATAAGCTTTTTGCTTCTTAACTACGATTTCCCCTGCTTAGTGGATAACTATTTAATTTGCTACCAATAGGGAATTGATTCTCATCTCGAATAGAGATGATTGGATTTGCACCAATGGAAACCATAAATTCCATACACAGTAGAGGGATATAAAAAATCCCTTTTTTTTTAGATAATAAGTAAAGTAAGTAGTTTTTTCTACTTTATCTTTTTTATTCATTATCCATTCTATTCTTTGAACGATATTTGAACGAGTCGCACATACACCCTAGTACATGTTCCTCGACGCTGAGGGCACCCTCGAAGAGCGGGAGATTTGGTAACATTTCTGATTCGCTGTCTTGTCTTTCTAATAAGTTGTTTAATAGTTGGCATGTTGGATTTCTATATTATGGAATTCGAATGGACTGGTTTAGATCGATCTTAACCTGATGATTCTGAATTTTTTATATTCCGTCGAATGCTTTTTTTATCTTGATAAAATATTCAATATCAAATGATGGAAAATTGAAATTTTGGTTTATTCATGGCTTTATACAAAATTGCTAGTATTTTCGCCCGCTACAAGATCTACAATGCCATAAACTTGGGCTTCTAGTGCTGACATAAAAACATCTCTTTCCATGTCTTCAGATATAACCCATAAAGGGTTTCCTGTTCTTTGTACGTATACTTTTGTAAGGCTTTCGCGAAGTTTTAAGATTTCTTCTGCTTCCAAGATAAATTCCCCCGCTTGTGCTTCAGAAAAAGAAGCAGAGGGTTGATGAATCATAACCCTGATGATATAACATTATGAAGAGTTTTTCTATCTTGTATGATTGATTAACGTTAAAAGGAAGGATAATAACAATAAAAAAGACAGAATTGAACAACCGTACAGGCATTTTTGTGCGTTGCATACGGCTCTGCAATAGCATTTTCTTTTCTCTTCTTTCTGCCGAAGAAAAGACAAACAGAAGAGAGACAAAAAGAATCCATTTATCACCCTTTTTTTCGTTTTCCTTTCGATAGGAGCTAAAAAAATACTATGATGATTCTGTTGCTTTCTATATTTATATTATCTGTGATTTAGCAATCCCAAGGTTTTTTTGATTATAAAGAAAAAAGAAATTTTTTTCATTTTCTTACTCTTTTCTTTCTTTTATAAATAATATAAATATTGCAAAGAAATTTTTGCTGTGTAAGAAAAAAAAAAGGGTTTGTGACGCTGAAATGGGTCTTTGACACAAAATATCCAATTTTCAGACTACTATTTCGATACAAAATCTTGTCTTCTGAAAAAGTAAAAAAGGGGTCGGTTTGTTCATATCGAATTTTAAGTGCCATGCTATTATTACTTATTATTTTGATATGGCGAAGGCATAGTTTTTTTCTTTTTTCTCAAATAAAAAACACATTGGCGCCAAGCGTGAGGGAATGCTAGACGTTTGGTAATTTCCCCCCCGACCAGAATAAAGGATCCCATTGAAGCGGCTAATCCCATACAGATTGTATGTACATCTGGTGAAACAAATTGCATAGTATCATAAATGGCTATGCCGGGTATTACCCACCCTCCGGGGGAGTTTAGAAACAAATAAAGATCCTTAGTCTCATCCTCTATACTAAGATATACCATGAGACCAACAAGTTGGTTCGCGATCTCGCTATCAACCTCTTGTCCTAAAAAAAGTAATCTTTCTCGATAAAGTCGATTGATTAGGATAAAAATGTATCCCTTAAGAACCGTACATGCACCTTTGGACGCATACGGTTCAAAAAAATCAATGTGTTGATTCCAGTCCTGTTTATTTTTTTGTACCAGTTTCTTTGTTTTTCTAATGGGGTGACTTGTTCCTCTATTTTTCAAGAAAGATCCACTATCGTCCCCTTCTTTCAAAGAAAAATTAACTGAACTTATTGAACTAACCTTTCATTGATGTATTATTTTATCGAGATTTTAATCTTGATGTTCTTTTCTTGTTCCTAAACGGGTCCCCCTTTTTTTAGGTTCATGTTCTGCTCCGGGTAAAGATCTGTCCGAATTCTATTTGCACATATAGGGCAAACAATATCAGTACCACTCACTTTTTTTTGCTAAGACTTCTTTTTTTAACACGTTTCATATCTTTCTTTTGAAAAAAAAAAAGATTAGATTTAGATTAACATGCTATTGTATTGATTGACAGTTTTATATAGCTCCTACGGTAAAAGAATTTATGATACAAGTGGTAATCGTACATATATGTATATATGTATAATATTATCAAATTCATATTTTCTGAACGAAGCCTGGATACTTTGTTATTATAAGTTAACCATAAATTTTTCTAATTTCAATTTTTTATCCCCCAAAAAAAGGATCTAATTGTACTTCGCGCTTCGAATTATTGATGATTTAATCACTCTTTCTCGGGCGAAATATAAGATATCTCGGTCGGGGGAGAGAACGGGTAAATCCCATATGACCCAATATGTCTCACAAGTCGCACTATACGTCAACCCAAACTGCATCTTCCTCTCCGGGACTCCGAAAAGGTACTTTTGGAACACCAATGGGCATTAAATTAAAGAAACACACTTTAAGTACTTTACTTTGATGTGGAAACGTAATAATTAATTTATTGTCTTCCTAATTTAGGTTTTACTATATATTTTATACATGGATTGTAAGGTTTATATCATAGAGGAAGATGTAATAAATAAATAAAAATTATTGTGAGAATTTCATTGGAACGAGTAACAAGTGCATAAATACTTGTCCTTTAAAAAGTAGACCAATCCACCATTGCGTATTGCTACTTATCGGGTATAGAATAGATCTGCTTCCTTTTTTTCCCACGAACAGAATTGTTCCATTATTTCGAATGGAACGGAATAAATAGTAACTCTTGCTCATCGATAATCCACTGAAAAAGAGTTAAGTATATAAAATTTAGTTTTTTACAATGCGATAAAATTACATAGTGTCTATTTATCTTTGATAAAGAGGTTTTTCCATGGGTTTGCCTTGGTATCGTGTTCATACTGTCGTATTGAATGATCCCGGTCGGTTGATTTCTGTACATATAATGCATACGGCTTTAGTTTCTGGTTGGGCCGGTTCAATGGCTCTATATGAATTAGCGGTTTTTGATCCTTCTGACCCTGTTCTTGATCCAATGTGGAGACAGGGTATGTTCGTTATACCCTTCATGACTCGTTTAGGAATAACCAATTCATGGGGTGGTTGGAGTATCACGGGAGGGGCTGTACCAAATCCGGGTATTTGGAGTTATGAAGGTGTGGCAGGGGCACATATTGGGTTTTCTGGTTTGTGCTTTTTGGCAGCTATCTGGCATTGGGTATATTGGGATCTAGCAATATTCACCGATGATCGTACGGGAAAACCCGTTTTGGATTTGCCAAAAATCTTCGGAATTCATTTATTTCTATCAGGGGTAGCTTGTTTCGGTTTTGGTGTATTTCATGTAACAGGTTTGTATGGTCCTGGAATATGGGTATCAGATCCTTATGGATTGACTGGAAAAGTACAATCTGTAAACCCGGCGTGGGGTGCGGAAGGCTTTGATCCTTTTGTTCCAGGAGGAATAGCTTCCCATCATATTGCAGCGGGGACGTTAGGTATATTAGCAGGCCTATTTCATCTTAGTGTCCGTCCGCCTCAACGTTTATACAAAGGATTACGTATGGGAAATATCGAAACAGTACTTTCCAGTAGTATCGCCGCTGTTTTTTTTGCAGCTTTCGTTGTTGCTGGAACTATGTGGTATGGTTCAGCAACTACCCCGATCGAATTGTTTGGTCCTACCCGTTATCAGTGGGATCAAGGATATTTCCAGCAAGAGATATATCGAAGAGTTGGCACTGGATTAACTAAAAATCTTAGTTTCTCAGAAGCGTGGTCGAAAATTCCTGAAAAATTAGCTTTTTATGATTACATTGGTAATAATCCGGCAAAAGGGGGATTATTCAGAGCAGGCTCAATGGATAGCGGGGATGGAATAGCTGTTGGATGGTTAGGGCACCCCACCTTTAGAGATAAAGAAGGACATGAGCTTTTTGTACGTCGTATGCCTACTTTTTTTGAAACATTTCCAGTAGTTTTGGTAGATGTAGACGGAATTGTGAGAGCTGACGTTCCCTTTAGAAGAGCGGAATCAAAGTATAGTGTTGAACAGGTAGGTGTAACTGTTGAGTTCTATGGTGGTGAACTTAATGGAGTCAGTTATAGCGACCCTGCTACTGTTAAAAAATATGCTAGACGCGCTCAATTAGGTGAAATTTTTGAGTTGGATCGGGCTACTTTAAAATCAGATGGCGTTTTTCGTAGCAGTCCAAGGGGATGGTTCACTTTTGGGCATGCTACGTTTGCTTTGCTCTTCTTTTTTGGGCATATTTGGCATGGTGCTAGAACCCTGTTCCGAGATGTTTTTGCTGGTATTGATCCTGATTTAGACTCTCAAGTCGAATTTGGAGTATTCCAAAAACTTGGGGATCCTACTACAAGAAGACAAGGAGTCTGATACTTGGACTATTTTTTGTTTTTTACTTTACAGAAGCGGGATAAGTTTGGAATCCTTTTTTTTTCCTTATCTGGTAATCTCATCCGAAATGAATAGGTGTGGAAGCTATAATTGTAAACTGCGATCGAATCTATGGAAGCATTGGTTTATACATTTCTATTAGTCTCTACTTTAGGAATAATATTTTTCGCTATATTTTTTCGAGAACCGCCTAAGGTTCCTACTAAAAAATGAAATAAATTTTGATTATCTCAATTAAAGTAATGAGCCTCCCATATTGGGAGGCTCATTACTTTAATCAACTAGTCTCCGTGTTCTTCGAATGGATCTCTTAATTGTTGAGAGGGTTGCCCAAAAGCAGTATACAAGGCATACCCAGTAAAGCTTACAAGTAAACCAGATATGGAGATGGCGACCAGAGTTGCTGTTTCCATTATTAGATATTAGAGAATTTCAAAATCCAGACAGATCCACAACTATAATAAAATCATTTATTTACAACTACAACAGAATAGTATACAAAGTCAACAGATCTTAACCAACGAAATAGGATTTATGGCTACACGAACCGTTGAGGATAGTTCTAAGAAGAAGTCAATGGAAACTACGGCAGGTAGTTTATTAAAACCATTAAATTCGGAATATGGTAAAGTCGCGCCAGGATGGGGGACTACCCCTTTTATGGGAGTTGCGATGGCTCTATTTACAATATTTTTATCTATTATTTTGGAAATTTATAATTCTTCTGTTTTATTGGATGGAATTTTAACGAATTAGGTTTATAAGAGTTATGAAGTTCTATTAAAAAAAAGATTATAACTTACTAGACCGTTTTGGTAGTTCGACTGTGGAATTCTTTTTTTCGGTATTTCCGGAATATGAGTGTGTGACTTGTTAAAATTGATCCTATTTGATAGAAAATATGTCTGTCATCTTGATAGAGATGATTCTACCTCGTCAGATATTTCTATTTATGCTAGTGCTAATATCTGGAACACGAAAGGGGATATATAGAATGGATCAAGAAAAGAAATATTTGAACTATGATTCATACCTACTATTCCTCGTAACCGGATTCAAAAAAGGGGTAAAAGGCTTTTATTAAATCAAACCTCTTTTCCTTCCAAAAAAGGACAACTTTTTTCTGGGTTTTGTTAAGTTTTTTTACTTATCCTAGTCCCTAAATAAGTGATGATCAAATCGTTCTTACTCATAGAACCTTTAAGCTTTTTTTTTCTGTACCAAATCATCGTGGTTATAGTATGAATCTGAAGTTTGAATCAATTCATAGGGTCTCAACAAGATAATTCCTATCAATAGTAAAACAAGACTTAATTTGATTTACGCAACAACAAGAAATAAAAAAATAGGAGAAAAGAAGACTCAAGAGGCCTAATCTACAGATGAGCTGACTTGATATTGGCATTATCATTCCAAAGAAAAGATTTCGGATTTTTATTTATTTGTATTTTTTGGACATATTTAATTCCATTTTTATTTCCAATTTTATATTATATATCCGTTAAATAAATATTTGTGTGTTTCTGCTTGAG